ATTCGTCTAGGCAAAGAATTATACCAATAATTATTGATATAATAATTTTCATTTAGATATACAGTAATATAACGAATAAATAATAAATTTTTTAAAGCGATAATAATAATTTAGTAATATGTTATTATCGCTATTTATTTTATGTTGTTATCTAACTATACAGTAATTAGCATTTTATATGTTTAACTATAAATAAAAACATTTTAAAGAGACAATAAGAATTAATATTTAGATTGAAATTATAACTACATTTGTGAATTTAAGCATTAAAGAAAATAAAGAAACCGTTCGACCAGTCTTTCCTTTTACTGCAATAGTTGGGCAAGAAGAAATGAAATTAGCTCTCCTGTTAAATATAATTGATCCAAAAATTGGTGGAGTCATGATTATGGGAGATCGAGGAACAGGTAAATCAACAACCATAAGAGCAATTGCCGATTTACTTCCTAAAATAGAAACAGTAAAAGATGATTTATTTAATTCACATCCTAGCGATGTTGATCTAATGAGTGATGAAAATAAACAAGCTATTCAAAGTGGAATAAATATCGACACAACATATATTAAAGTCCCAATGGTTGATCTTCCTCTTGGAGCAACAGAAGATAGGGTTTGCGGAACAATTGATATAGAAAAAGCTCTTACCGAAGGCATCAAGACTTTCGAGCCTGGTCTACTAGCAAAAGCTAATAGAGGAATTCTTTATGTCGATGAAGTAAATTTACTTGACGACCATCTAGTTGACATTTTATTGGATTCGGCTGCTTCTGGATGGAATACTGTTGAGAGAGAAGGAATATCTGTTAGACATCCTGCAAGATTTGTACTGGTTGGTTCAGGCAACCCTGAAGAAGGTGAATTAAGACCTCAATTATTAGATAGATTTGGTATGCATGCAGAAATTCGAACTGTTAAAAATCCCGAGTTAAGGGTTCAAATTGTTGAACAACGTACAAATTTTGATCAAGATCCTAAAAAATGCATAGAAAGTTGCTCAAAAGATCAAAGTAAATTAAAACAAAAGGTTGCCGATGCTCAGCTTTTACTTTCAACAATTACTATTGACTATGATTTAAGAGTTAAAATTTCTCAAGTCTGTGGTGAGTTGGATGTAGATGGCTTGAGAGGAGATATTGTAACAAATAGGGCTGCTAAAGCTTATGCAGCATTCAATGGACAACAAACTGTTAACAGTTCTGACATCAGCAAAGTAATCACTCTATGTTTACGTCATAGACTAAGAAAAGATCCATTAGAAACTATGGATTCTGGAGAAAAAGTTCAAAAAGTCTTCAATAAGATATTTGATTTGGGAGAAATTTAAAACTTTATAATCAGGCTCAGTAGGATTCGAACCTACATTAGAGACTTAGAAGGTCTCTGTCCTAATCCCTTAGACGATGAGCCCAAAAACTACATTACGTTAGTATGTATATTAAATGTATATCATGGGCGGTACTGGACTTGAACCAGTGACCACCTGCTTGTAAGGCAGGCGCTCTACCACTGAGCTAACCGCCCTTACTAACTTAATAAAGATTTAGATATATAAAATATAGCTAAATTCTTTACTGAAATTGAAATCTTGAAAAGACTATAACATTAAACAGTATAATCATGCAACCGATTTTGCATATAAATTAAAATAAATTTTTTAGTTCCTCTTTTTATAAAATTATAATATGTTTCAATTTGAATTAAAAAAATGGATTCAAAGATTAAATTCCACATTAAGTTTATTTGTTAGTCTACTAATACGGCTAAGAATAATGAAGATCAATACTAATAATCTTGTTGAGCAGATATATCTTGTAGGCCCTGGATCTTTAAATATAACTTTATTGACTGCCTGTTTTATCAGCATGGTATTCACAATGCAAATAGCAAAAGAATTTTTACATTTAGATGCTGCTAATGCACTAGGGGCAGTTATAGTTATTGCATTTACTAGAGAATTATCTCCTGTATTAACAGCTGTAATTATGGCGGGCAAAATAGGTTCATCTTTTACTGCTGAAATTGCCACAATGGAGACGACAGAACAAATTGATGCTTTGTACTTATTGAATACAAATCCTATTGACTATTTGGTATTTCCTAAAGTAGCTGCTTGCTGTATAATGTTGCCAATACTAACTACTATATCACTTACGTCTAGTATTGCGATTAGTATATTTATATCATTTGTAATGTATAATATTCCTTGTTCTATTTTTTTAAAATCTGCTTTTCGGGTCCTATCTATATCAGATTTTTTTAGTTCTTTAGAGAAATCATTGTGCTTTGGCATTATTATAGCATTTATAAGTTGCCAATGGGGATTAACTAGTAGTGGTGGGGCTAAGGGTGTTGGCAACTCAACAACTTCTTCAGTTGTAACTATTCTTTTAACAATCTTTATTACAGACTTCATTTTATCTTATTTTATGTTCCAAACCGCAGGAAGCTCTATTGCTCAAGGCAATAATCTCTAATTACAAGGTAGTTAAAAGTAAAGTAATGTTTTCTTTTCGAAATCAGCAAGTTTTGAGATTTACATCTTCTCTGTCTACATTAATTAACATAATTTTAAATCATTTAAAAAAATGGTGGTCTGATATTACGCTTCGAACTCGATTAATGGCAATGATGACTTTAATGGTATCTTTACTAGTGAGTAGTTTGACATTTTGGACATTAACTAGCATTCAGCAAGAAACGCGTTTAATCGATAATCGTTTTGGAAAAGATCTTAGCTTACTGCTAGCTGTAAATATTACTCCTATTCTTGAAACTGATAGTTATTTGCAATTACAACAGTTTATCGAACATTTTTATTTAAGTACATCGAGCATTCGTTATATTCTTGTTTTTAATGCTGATGGACAAATTTACTATAGTATTCCTTTTTCTTCCGAAACAGCAATTAATTTTTTTTCTTTAAGTGAATATAATTGTTTTCGTAGCGAAGATCATTACTTTTCGAATACCCCAATTGTTAATACTGCCAATCACTTACAAGGTGGCGTTATAGATGTAATTATCCCTCTCAGCAAAGAAAAAAAACTTTTAGGTATTCTAAATATTGGTATTAATTCCAATCCAACTCTGACTACGTCATCACAATTAACTAGAGATGTTAGTTTAGCTGTCTTTATTTCAATCTGGCTAATGGTTATTCTTGGCGCTGCTTTTAATGCTTTTACAATTACAAGACCAATTAGGGAATTACTAAATGGCGTTAAAAATATTGCTGCTGGTGATTTTTATCAAAGAATTAATTTACCTTTTGGAGGAGAGCTAGGTGCCTTAATTTTTAATTTTAATGAGATGGCTGAAAGATTAGAAAAATATGAACAACAAAATATAGAAAAGTTAACTTCAGAGAAAGCTAAGTTAGAAACATTAGTTTCTACCATTGCAGATGGAGCTATCTTACTAGATAAGGACTTGAGAGTAATTTTAGTCAATAGAACAGCTATTGAGAATTTTGGGTGGGAAGGAAAGAGTATTGCAGGCTCAATCATTATTGATTATTTACCTAAAGATATTAATAAACAGCTTTTTCCTATCTTAAATGACATTATTAGAAAAAATTTCTTAGAGCAATCTGCTTGTGAAACTCAAGAAATTTGCATAAAATTACAGACAAATTATAAAAAAACTTTTCGAGTTCTATTAACAACAGTATTAGATCATAAATATAGCATACTAAAAGGTATTGCAATGACTATACAGGATAGGACACAAGAAGTCGAATTAAATGAAGTGAAAAATCAATTCATTAGTAATGTATCTCATGAACTACGAACTCCACTATTTAATATTAGATCTTTTTTAGAAACGTTGTATGAGTATCATGATTCTTTAGACGATTCACAAAAATTAGAATTTTTAGCTATAGCAAATAAAGAAACAGCGAGATTAACTCGCCTAGTCAATGATGTCTTAGATTTATCTAGGTTAGAATCAGATCAGGAGTATACACTACAAGCTACTGATTTAGTTTCAGCAATAGAACAAACAATAAGAACATACCAGCTATCTGCCAAAGATAAGAAAATAGATTTACATATTGATATCGAACAAAATTTACAATGTGTTTTGGGCAATTATAATCTAATTTTACAAATTCTTGCTAATTTGATAGGAAATTCTTTGAAATTTACTCATCCAAATGGGATTATTATCCTAAGAGCTTATACAATTGATGATTTGAATACTGAAACTCAATTAACACAATTGAGTACCAAAAAAGTGAGAGTAGAAATTTGCGATAATGGTATTGGAATATCTAAGAAAAATCAGGAACGGATCTTTGCTCGTTTTCTTAGGATTGAAAATTATGCGCACACATTAGAAGGAACTGGACTAGGACTTTCAATTGTGAAAAACATTATTCAAAAACATAATAGCGAAATTCATGTTTATAGTGAACTAAAAAACGGTAGTTGTTTTTTCTTTGATCTTATAGTTACGAAAGATGAGTAAATTTTTAGACAACAAATTATAATAAATGAGATTATACATAATAGACAAATATTAATTTGATAAAAAAATTATTTTGTAAATGAGAAATTTTATTATGAATTGAGCTACTATACTGTAGTAATATTTGATTATATATTATTAGTTATAAAACAATTTTTAGTAGGAGGTACTTATATGTCGGGAGGCTCAACAGGAGAACGTCCCTTTTCTGACATTATTACGAGTGTTCGCTATTGGGTAATTCACAGTATTACTATTCCTGCTTTATTTGTAGCAGGTTGGTTATTTGTTAGTACTGGATTAGCATATGATGTATTTGGGACACCTCGTCCTAACGAATATTTCACTCAAGATCGTCAACAAGTTCCACTAGTGAATGACAGATTTAATGCCAAGCAAGAATTGGAAGATTTAACTAAGGGCATATAATAAAGGAGTAATTAATGACTAAGGGCAACGCAAATCAACCGGTTTCTTACCCAATATTTACATTTAGATGGCTTGCTATACATGGATTAGCAATTCCAACTGTATTTTTCTTAGGCGCGATTACATCTATGCAATTTATTCAAAGATAGGAGTTTAGAATGAGTGGTCCTAACCCTAACAAGGAACCTGTAGACTTAAACAGAACTTCTCTTTTCTGGGGTCTACTTTTAATATTTGTTTTGGCAGTACTATTTTCTAGCTATTTCTTCAACTAACTTTTTGTTTAGCCAATAGTATAAAAAGCAGATTTAAGAAAATAAAGATATAAAAGAAACCAATAGGAAATAAATTATGGCTGGAACTGGAAGAATACCTCTGTGGTTAGTTGCCACAGTTGGTGGTATGGCAGCAATCACTGTACTAGGAATTTTCATATACGGATCTTATTCTGGGGTTGGTTCTTCATTGTAAAAACCCAAACAGTACAAGATTAATAATTACTAAGTTAGTTGAATATTAACTTCCAAGCTGTATTTTAGTAAAAGCTAAAATACAGCTTGAAAAATAATATGTATATAGGTAAGATTTTTAACTATGCAATTGTTTCTCTCTCAATATAGATAAAGAGCAAAGCCATACCTAGAGCTGGGAATATTAAACCAACTAAAGGTACTAGTATTGAAGGTAAATAAGCTGCTGTCATAGATTCCTTATAAAATTAATTCAAGTAACACATCTTTATTCTAAGTTAAACTACAAAGAAAAGTATAAATTATTAACTAATTAATACATAATTAATACATAATAACAAATATATATATATCTTGATTACCATTTACAATAAGTTAATTATCAATTAGTTATTCGACAAAACACTTTTTCATCTCAATAAACTACAAATTCAAACTCTATTTAGCTGAATATAAAGCTTTAAAGTAAACATAAAGTTGTTGATTCGACAAAACACTTTTTCAAATAAAATTAATTGTATTATCTATATGATTGTAAAAAATATTAGATTCAGGAAATACAATCAATAGGAAAAAATAATCTCATAACAAACATTCGTGAGGCAATATTAATGAAGAAACAAAATCTGGTATCCTTTTCAAAGAATCTCGAGGCTATGAGAAAGTTCTCTGAAACTTATGCAAAACGTACAGGAACTTTTTTTTGTGCAGATAATAGTGTAACAGCAGTTGTAATAGAAGGGTTAGCTAGACATAAAGATAAGTATGGTGCCCCACTCTGTCCCTGTAGACATTATGAAGATAAAAAGGCTGAAATTTCAGCTACATACTGGAACTGTCCTTGTGTACCGATGAGAGAAAGGAAAGAATGTCATTGCATGCTATTTCTAACACCAGATAATGAATTCGCTAGTGATTTACAAGAAATAGATGAGACAACTTTATTAGAAAAAATAGCATGATAAAGGTCATGATTATAAAAATAGTAAAATAAAAAAAATTTTCTAAAACTTTTATTTCAGATTTATATTATTGGAATAAGGAAACAAAAAGTTTCTTCAATAATTATTTATCATCTAAGCATAGAATGGTTATTTTCTGCTTCTATTCAATTATAGATTAACCGTGAATTATTTACTTGATAAACGTGAATTATTTACTTGATAAAAATAAATCCCTAAGAAGTAACTACCTAGGGATTTATTTTAAATATAATTATAGAACAGATTCTAGTAAGAGATATGGCAAACGTTAGAATATCAAACGTTAGAATATTACATTGTGATATATCTACTAATTATTTTATAAATAGACTTTCTGTTCTATTAAAATTACTAATTGCTAGAAAAAGTAATTTTAGTGTTTAGAGCTATAGATTACCTCTTTTAAGAGATAATAAAATTATTACAGCTGGTCCAACCAGAACGATAACGCCTAAAGACACAAGTTGAGCTATTACTTGCCAATTAATCATAATTTCATCGCCTAAATATAGAGTACAGAATTTAATTATTAGGTGTGAGCCTAATAGCATCTGCTTTTACAAGAATATAGTAGTACTAAATACCATTTTATATTAGTTATATAGTAAAACTTTAAGTTTTTTTTGTAACTGGTTTATGCAGCTAACAAAGTTTCTACCTGTGCTTGTAATTCACCTTGTTCAAAAAGCTCGAGCATAATATCAGCTCCACCAACAAATTCTTTATTAATATACAATTGCGGAATTGTTGGCCAGCTAGAATATTCTTTTATAGCTTGACGAATGTTTTCATTTTCTAAAACGTTATATGTAAAATAGTCAGTATTAAGAGTATTCAAGATTTGAATAGCTGTATTAGAAAAACCACACATTGGCATCATTTTACTACCTTTCATAAATAATACTATTGTATTATTATCTAGTATTTGCTCTATTATTGTTTTAGTTTCTATATCCATACAATCAATTGATTTAAAATATTAATTACGAATGAGATAAAATATATAATATGATATAAGGATTAACTAAATTCTGTTATTTTAACACCCACATAGAACCAAATATCGTCCATTACTAAAATATAATTATTCATATTTATTGGAGCTGATATATTTTGCTTTATGAAAATTATCATATCATCAATCTGTTTCGAATTAGGATTAAAATTTAAATTATCTATAAAAAAAATTTTCAGAATTCGAGTTTGAATAGATAAATGTAGGAGTCTGAAGGCTATATAATTAATAGCTATGAATTCTTGATGAATAAGTATAACATATATCCGCAAAGCTTCTTGTTCCAAAAAGTCTGTATCATATTTTACTATGCTAGATAATGAGTAGCATCTTTGTTCAAAATTAGGCTGAAAATAAGATTTAATATAGGGTACTAATTCTTGTCGCAATCTATTTCTAGACATAACATAGTCATAATTAGATATATCAACCCAGATCGGAAGATAGTACTTGCGGCAAAACCAACTTGTTTCGAACCTATAAAAATTTAACAATGGACGTATAATATCAACCGATTGGGTCAGTTGACAAGACCATGCAATACTTGCTAGACCATCTAAGCTTGTACCTCTAAATAAATTGCTAAGCAAAGTTTCTGAACTATCTGTAGCTGTGTGAGCTAATAAAATTTTAGTGCAGTTATTTTCTACAGCTAGATCAATTAAATTTGTATAACGCCATTTTCGACCTGCTTCTTCTGTATTTAAATAATCTGGGGATTCAAAGTAATAAATAGGGAAATTATAATACTTTGCAAAACTAAATACTTGCTTTGCTGCAAGCATTGAGTCACAACGCCATCGATGATCAAAGTGTATTAATGTTATTTTCCATTGATAAAAAGGATTCAAATCGTACAATAATCTTATCAGAGTCAATGAGTCTTGCCCTCCCGAAAACGCAACAAGTAAAGATGATTTTGGAGGTAATAAATTTTTTTTTTCTATTATAGAAAAAAATTTTTTATGAAGAAATGAGTCTGAAAACATAAACTAAACGATTACATCTGTAAAATTAATAAATTTATTATATAGACTCTTTAAATACTTGCTATTTAAGATATAGCTATGTTATTTGTTGTTTAGTAAGAAACTAGGGGTCGCTAACTCAATGGTAGAGTACTCGGCTTTTAACCGAATAGTTCCGGGTTCGAGTCCCGGGCGGCCTATACAGTAAAAAGCTACACTGATAATTGTAATTATTAAAGTCTAACTGATACTATGAATACAATAATATGATTATTAATATTTACATAAACTTTTTTATGACTACTATCTCTTCTGTATTTAAAAAACTTGATAAACAATGCGCTCTAATTCCATTTATTACTGCAGGAGATCCAAACTTAGTTTCTACGAGCAAAGCTCTTGAGATTTTAGATCAACATGGGGCAGATATTATAGAACTAGGTTTGCCTTATTCAGATCCATTAGCTGATGGGCCTGTTATACAAGCTGCTTCTAGTCGAGCTTTAAAACAAGGTATCAATCTTAATAATATTTTAGATATGATAAAGATGACAAGCTCTAATATAGTAGCACCTATTGTTCTTTTTACTTATTACAATCCTGTTTTAAATTTAGGAATTAATAATTTTATTAGTGCTATTAGTAACGCTGGAGTTAAAGGCCTTTTAATACCAGATTTACCTATTGAAGAATCCGACTATATTATATCAGTATGCAAATTATTTAATATTGAACTTATCTTATTACTTGCTCCAACTAGTTCACATGAAAGAATTATTAAAATAGTTAAGCAGGCACCAGGATGTATTTACTTAGTTAGTACAACAGGTGTAACCGGACAAAAGTCAGAATTAACAGCGCAATTAAGGATGTTAACACAAACTATTAAGGAAATGACACATAAATCTATTATACTTGGATTTGGTATATCTACAATGGAACAAATTGAAGAAATTAAAGATTGGGATATTAATGGAATAGTTATAGGTAGCGCATTTGTTAAACGTCTATCTTGTAGTTTTCCAGACGAAGGATTAAGCAAAATCAAAGATTTCTGTACAGCTGCTAAGAGGATCATAATCTCTTAATTATTCTATTTTAGTACCCCCAGGGGAATTCGAATCCCCGTTACCTCCGTGAAAGGGAGATGTCCTAGGCCTCTAGACGATGGGGGCAAATATCTCTAACAATATGACGATATCGAATTTTACGCAAACTGTCAACTACCCAAACATAATTTAGCCGATAAAAGATATTCAATTTAGTCGTTTTTTACCATCAAACGAGATCTTAGAATAGCATAGACAACAGTATGTTTTACATGTGTAATCATATCAATAAATAATTTAAATGCTTCATTTTTATATTCTACTAAAGGATCTTGTTGACCATAACTTCTCCAGCCAATCGAGTCTCTTAAAGCGCCCATTTTTTGTAAATGGTCCTTCCAAGCATTATCAATTTGCTGTAACAGATAGTATTTTTCTAATTGTCGAATTAAACCAGGCTTTATTTGTTCTAAATATGCTTCTCGTAAATCATAATTAATTCGAACTTGTTCTATTATCCATTTTTTTAGCTCTGATGAATCAGAATAAAGATCTTTAGATATAAAAAATGTATCTGTTGCGTTTAATAGGTATTTAATTTTCGTATTTAAATTTACAAATTTTTCATTGTTCTCTTTTGAATTTAACCAAAAATTAACAATATCATCAATTGTACTTTCTGCATATTGCAATATGCAGTCTCTAGGATATCCAGATTCCAGTATTCGTCTACGCTCTGCATAAATTGCTTGACGTTGACTATTTAATACCTGATCATACTCAAACACTTGTTTACGGGTATCATAAAAGTATGCCTCTACTTTTTTTTGAGCTGCCTCTAAACTCTTGCTAAGCAAAGTTGACTCCATCGGAGTATCGTTATCAACATTCAATGCTTGCATTAAATCAGCAATTTTATTACCTCCAAAAATCCTAAGTAAGTTATCTTCAATACTTAAAAAAAATCGGGAAGACCCTGGATCTCCTTGTCGACCAGCTCGGCCTCGAAGCTGGTTGTCGATTCTTCTTGATTCATGTCTTTCTGTACCAATTACATGCAGACCACCTGCTTGAGCAACATATTCTTTCTCTTGGCTAAATGTATTCTCATATTCTTGAAAGATTATTTGATAGGCTTTGCGGAGCTGAGTTTCAAAATTGCTACTAATTGCAACTTGCTCACAAGCTATTGAAATTTTCTTCTCCAATTCTAAAACTGAAAAGTTTGAATCAGTGAGATCATCTTCTAAACTTGTTAAAATCTGGTTTACTGAATTTTGAGTATTTGGAGACAACTGTTGTAATTTTGAATTACTTTGTACTGAAGATTTCTTTATTAGTAAATCTAGTAATATAGATTTAGCAATATAACTAGGATTTCCTCCAAGGATAATATCAGTACCTCTCCCTGCCATATTAGTTGCAATTGTAACGGAAGATTGTCTCCCAGCCTGAGCTATAATGTCAGATTCTTTTTCGACATTTTCTGGCTTTGCATTAAGTAAGCTATGAGGTATCTTATACTCGGTTAATAACCTAGACAGTAATTCTGATTTCTCCACACTTGTTGTTCCTACTAAAGTTGGACGGCCAGAACGATACATATCGTAACATTCATCAGCAATTGCTTCCCATTTACGATATTCATTACTGTATACTAAATCAGATAATTCTTGTCTTCTCAAAGGTCTATGAGTAGGTACACAAATGACTTCTAAATTATATATTTTATCTAGCTCAGACTCTTCTGTTTTAGCTGTTCCAGTCATTCCTGATAACTTCGGATAAAGTAAGAAAAAATTCTGATATGTTATTGATGCGTAAGTTTGATTTTCTTGCTGAATAGGAGCGTGCTCTTTAGCCTCTATTGCTTGATGAAGACCGTCACTCCATCTGCGCCCAGACATTATTCTTCCTGTGAACTCATCTACAATAACAACTTGATTGTCTCGGATAATATAATGAATATCTTTTATAAATAATTCCTTTGCTTTTATGGCGTTTAAAATATAATGTACCCAGGGATTCTCTAAGTCGTATAGATTATCAATGCTCAACTGATCTTCACAAAATAAAGTTCCTTTATCAGTTAAGACTATATTTCTTGCTTTTTCGTCAACTTCGTAATGTACATCTTTAACTAATATATTGCTAAGTAAGTTAGTCTGTGAGTATTTTTCAATAGGAGCTTCGGAAGGGCCTGAAATAATTAATGGAGTTCTAGCCTCATCAATGAGTATAGAATCCACTTCATCAATAATACAGAAAGAAAACTTATTTTGAACTATTTCTGACATAGACAAAACCATATTATCTTTTAGATAATCAAACCCTAATTCACTATTAGTTATGTAGGTCACATCACATTGGTATGCTAGTTTTCTTTCTACTTTTGGCAAATCTTGTTGAATTAAACCAACTGATAAACCCAAAAATTTATGAATTTGACCAACCCATTCTGAGTCTCTCCTTGCAAGATAATCATTGACTGTAACAATATGAACCCCATTTCCGGATAAGGCATTTAAATAGCCTGCTAATGTTGCTACTAAAGTTTTTCCCTCCCCTGTTTTCATTTCAGCTATTTTACCTTGATGCAAAATAATAGCACCTATCATTTGAACATCAAATACTCTTAGTCCTAAGACTCTACAACCAGCTTCTCGAACCACAGAAAAGGCTTCAGGCAAAATATCATCTAGTGTAATCCCTTTTTTTAATTCGTCCTTGAAATAATTAGTTTTACTACATAATTCTGCATCTGAAAGACTTCCTATTTTTTTTTCCAAAGAGTTGATCTTTTCTACAATTGGTGAATAACTATTTATTTTTCTTTGGTTAGAACTACTGAATAAAAGATTGAACATTTTTTTATTTCCCCAATACATAAAACTAAAATACAAATTGAAATTATTAGACTTTATTGAAATTTTTCTAATAGTGGGGAAAAAATTTCATAAATTATAGAAATAGGCTTTCCTCTATAAAATAAAGTATAATATCTTCCCCAGAATGGACCTTTCGATGAAAACAATTGTTCTAATTCAAATGAATAACCTAGGAATATCTCATGAATATCTCTGTAGAAATCCAATTCAGCTTGAATAAAAAAAGCACCAATTGCTTGACTTGGATACTTATATATTTTTTCATATCCTTTTACATTCCACCAAGAGCTTGCGAATATCAGTTTTTTACAAGTATTGGTACCAATCCAAACTTTACGATTAATAAAAGATTTTAAAATTATTTGTTCGCTACTATAGATATATGTATTAAGATGATCTATATGAGTAGCAGCATATGTAAGAATTTGAGAGTGCCTAGTAAATGAACCATCCCCTAAAAGGATTATTTTCCAAATAATAGGAATACTCCTATTGCTATAAATTTGATTTGGTAAAATATATTTAGTGTTCCAACAGGATACAAAATTAAATGTCATCTATTAATTAATGTAAAAGAAATATCAAAGCTCTATAAAAGTTTTGTCCAGATTTCTTGTTTCATATTTAGAATTGATGATGAGGGATTTTCCTGTCATTTCTAATGGTTTTTTCAAATTCAAGATATCTAGAATTGTTGGGGCAACATCTGCTAAAGAGCCATTTTTTCGAAATTCTACTTGCCCACCATGACCAGATATGGTTTCCTGTTCGCCTTCAATCAAAATGAATGGAACAAGATTAGTAGTGTGCGATGTACAACAAGTCCCTTCATCAGTGAGCATACATTCAGCATTACCATGATCAGCAGTAATTATTAATGTACCATTCGATTGACTTACTGCATCAAACAAAAGGGCAATACACTTGTCAACTGTTTCAATAGATCTAATGGTTTCTTTTAATTTTCCTGTGTGCCCTAACATATCTGCATTAGCATAGTTAATTATAATACAAGAATAGATAGCTTTATTTATAGCACTAATACTTTTTTGAGTTACTAGTTCAGCAGACATATCTGGCGACAAGTCATATGTTGTAACAGAAGGACTAGAGACTAATTCCCTATCTTCTCCAGGGAAAGGCTCTTCTGCTCCACCATTAAAGAAATAAGTTACATGAGCATATTTTTCTGTTTCGGAGACCCTAAATTGCTTTAAACCATATTTAGATATAGTCTCTCCAAGAAAGTTATTCAATGTATTGGGAGGAAACGCAATTGAAGTATTTAAAGATGAATCATAGTTAGTAAATGTCAACACATGTAAATTGGATAAAGATTTTATTAAGAAACAGTTAAAGGGCTTTTGAGTAAAAGATTGAACAAGTTGCCTCATTCGATCGGGGCGAAAATTAAAAAATATTATAGCATCACCATCTTTAATTGAGCCAGTATTAATACGTGATGGAGGAATGAACTCATCAGATATGCCTTTATTATAATAATGGTTAATTAAATCATAATAGTTTAAAGGCTGATTGGTAATATCTGAGCTATCGCTGGTTAAAACAGTATATGCTGTTTGCGTTCTAGACCAGCGAAAGTCTCGGTCCATAGCATAATACCTACCACTAATTGTGCTGATAATCACGAATGATTTTTGCTCAATATGATCCGCAATCAATTTAATAAAAGATTTAGCAGAATTAGAATTAGTGTCTCGTCCGTCTGTTATTAAGTGAATATACAAGTTGGGAATTTTTTTAGATTCCGCCAAATCTATTAAAGCCAATAAATGATCTAAATGAGAATGCACACCTCCATTTGAACACAAGCCAATTAAATGAAGTGCTGTCTTATTAGAAATAGCGTGATCACAAGCATAATTTAGCTGTGCATTATTAAAGAAACTTTTATTCTCTATTGAATTCCCAATTTTAACTAATTCCTGTTCAAGTACTCGACCTCCACCAATTGTGGTATGACCAACTTCGGAGTTTCCCATTTGTCCTTCAGGTAAACCTACTTCTTGTCCTGATGCAGCTAAAAGTGTATTAGGATAAGTTTCAAGTAGGCTATCAATAGTTGGTGTTTTTGCTATTTTTATTGCATTTCCCTGATGGCTATTACTGTGACCCCACCCATCAAGAATTGCTAGCACTATAGGGTGAACTTTTTTTTTCATCATTGCTAGAAAAACTATTATTTTATAATTGCAGAATCTTAGAAAAGAATAACATTTTCTTAATATTTATTGAAGTCTCATACAAATTATTTCACGTAGGGAATAAGATATAATAATTAATACTCAATTTACAAGTGGATATATGTAAATTGAGTATTAGGATTTTAGCAATTAAAAGAATTGGTGGAACTAGACTTTTAGCTTAGTGTATTAATAGCATAATCTAAATATACATTTGCTTCATTGCCAATTTGGCCAGAAAGACCATGACTGCCTTTAATATATTGTAGTGCTTCAACATACCAGCTTGGAGATAGTTCAAAACTACGATTAATTTCTTCAAGTCCTGCAACTAGATATTCATCCATCGGGCCTGTTGCGCCTACAACTAAACAATATGTAACCATACGTAGATAGTAACCGATATCTCTTGCACATTTTGCTTTACCAATTGCACTAGATGCATAAGTTGGACCAGGCATTTGGGTTACATAAGGAAATTTAGTATATACAGATTGCGCTGCCCCCGTGATTAGTCTTTGAGCATTATTAGTCAAAGAACGAGCTGCTCCTAGACTAGCTGCTGCTCTTTGGTACCGACCGTTAATGGCTTGCAATTCTCCATTGCTTAAAAAGCGACCTTGACTATCAGCAGATGCAATTGCTTCAGTAATTGGAGTCTTCATAAAAGGAATACCTCAAAAAATATAAAAAATGGTACTAAACTAAAAAATTAAACTGTTTGCTACTAGACAACAGACACAGCAGCGCGGTCAAAATAGCTGCCAAGTTCTGCAACAAGTGCACTGCAATCTCCTTGAGGAGTACCAGTTAAATCATTAGCTAGTGCAACAGAAGCTTCTTTCATTTTTTGTACTGCAACAGATACAGAAGAACCTGGCGTGCCTAAAGCTTGATAGGTTTCTCTTAATCCATTTAAGCATCTATCATCTAATACACTAGAATCACCTGCAATCATAGCATAGCTAACGTATCTTAAAACGATTTCCATATCTCTTAAACATGCAGCCATACGTCTGCTAGTATAAGCATTTCCACCAGGCTGAATCAGTTGAGGTTGTTCTGCAAATAGAGCTCTTGCAGAATTTGTAACAATTGCAGAAGCATTAGAGTTAATTTTGTTTACAACATCAAGACGCTTATTTCCTTCTGCAACCATACTGGATAGAGCATCTAGTTGTGTATTACTTAGAAATTCTCCTCTTGCGTCTGCTTGAGCTACAACTTTTGCGAATGCATCTAGCATAAATTCTATCTCCTTAATTTAGATTCATAACTTATTATATTAAGTTACCAATTCTAGTTAGTATTTGAAATACCGAAATTCTAAAAGCTGAAACCAACTTATATACATTTCTTCTATAAGAATATATACAATCTATTTAATAGTTTTATTTTAAAAGATGTTAAGATGTATCTTCACTATACTTCAAAAACTCAATCGCTAATAATTTCAGGCTGAGTAATTTCATCTACCATTTCGAGAATTGCTCTAATAACTGGCTTGATTTGAGGGTCATCAATAATGTCAACATCTTCATACTTTCTTCTTTTGGCTCTATTAGCAACTTGCACAGTTATTTTATATCGATTAGTTGTCGCTTCTAGTAATTCTTCTGTTTTGTAAGTAATATCGCTCGAATCTAAAGAATTGTGATGATTCATAATAAAGCCTATAGAAAATATATAAATAGAATTACCAATTCATGCTATGAAAACATTTTAGATGATATAATAACACTTGTCGTTGTATAGATAATATATAATAAAGAGTATTATGTAATTGCAGTATGAACACAAGCAAAACAATAGCTCAATCAGAAAACAACATGTCTTATCGAGCACAATGTTAATATCAAACAAATATGTAGCATCCATTTATTATTTAATAAAATTATTTATCTAGATTATTGAAAAATATTATGTTTAATCGAAAAATTGTAGAACAAGCATCTAGGCAGCTTACTGGTAACCTTACTAATTCTTCCAGTTTAGTCTCTATTGAAAAGGAAAGAGATGCTTGTGGCGTAGGTTTTATTGCAGATGTTAATAATATTGCAAATCATAAAATTGTGGTACAAGCTTTAGAAGCATTAACTTGTATGGAGCATCGAGGTGCGTGCAGTGCAGATCGAGACTCTGGAGATGGGGCTGGTATAACAACAGCAATTCCGTGGAATCTATTTCAAAGTAGTCTAAAAGATAAAGGAATAACAATTCAGACCAATGAAAGTATTGGTGTAGGAATGTTATTTCTACCAGCCAGCAAACTACAAGAATCTAAAAAAATTATAGGGAATGTTTTAAAGGAAGAGAATTTAGAAGTTATAGGATGGAGATTAGTTCCAACTGTAGAGGAAGTTCTGGGCAGACAAGCTTATTTAAATAAGCCCCATGTTGAACAAGTATTTTGCAGATCCTCCAAATTATCTAAAAATGAGCTAGAACGACAGCTATTTTTAGTAAGGAAAAAAATTGAAAAATGTATTGGTATTAATGGTAAAGAGTGGGCACACGAATTTTATGTATGCTCTTTATCATGTTACACAATTATATACAAAGGAATGATGAGATCTGCTGTACTGGGGCAATTTTATCAAGATTTATACCATTCAGAATACACTAGTTCATTTGCCATTTATCATCGTCGGTTCAGTACAAATACAATGCCTAAGTGGCCTCTTGCACAACCAATGAGATTTATTTCGCATAATGGAGAAATTAATACACTATTAGGGAATTTAAACTGGATGAAATCCAGAGAACCTCTTCTTAAGAGCGAAATATGGAAGGATAGAATTGATGAATTGAAACCGATAACCAATAAAGATAATAGCGATTCGGCTAATTTAGATGGGGCTGTTGAATTATTGATTGCTTCAGGTCGAAGTGCAGAAGAAGCTTTGATGATTTTAGTTCCAGAGGCTTTTCAAAATCAACCAGAATTCAATAGAAATACAGAAATTTCTGACTTTTATGAATATTATAGTGGTTTACAAGAACCTTGGGATGGTCCAGCTTTAGTCGTCTTTACTGACGGGAAAGTAATTGGTGCAACACTAGATAGAAACGGATTGAGACCAGCTCGGTACGTTATTACTAAAGATAATCTTGTAATTGTTTCCTCTGAAAGTGGAGTAGTTAAAGTTGAGCCAAGCAATATCAAATCAAAAGGACGACTAGGTCCTGGACAAATGATATCTGTAGATATTATTTCGCACAAAATATTAAATAATAAAGAGATCAAAACATCTGTCGCTAATAAGACTTCATATGGAGCTTTGCTTAAAGAATCTAGGCAGATCCTTAAACCTCAGGCCTTTTTTTCAGACCAGCAAGTTGAAGGCAAACAATTAATGCAATTACAAACTGCTTTTGGTTATACGAATGAAGATGTAGAACTTGTTATTGAACATATGGCCAGCCAAGGCAAAGAACCTACTTTCTGCATGGGGGACGATATCCCATTAGCAATACTGTCAGAAAAATCTCACATCTTATATGACTATTTTAAACAAAGATTTGCTCAAGTAACAAATCCAGCTATTGATCCATTGCGTGAAAGCTTAGTGATGTCTTTAGCAATTCAAATTGGACACAAGAGTAATCTATTGGATGATCAGCCTGTTTTAGCTAAACATATTAAATTAGATTCTCCTGTTATTAATGAAGGAGAACTAAATGCAATTTTAGAATCAAAATTATCTTGTACCCGTATTAATACTATTTTCAAAGTAGAAAAAGGGCCAAATGATTTTAAGCAACAAATTGAACAATTGTGTGAAAATGCCAGTCAAGCGATCCTTTCAGGTAGTAATGTTTTAATTTTGAGTGATAAAAATGAGATTCTAGAGTCAGAGAAAGTTTCCATCCCACCGTTATTAGCTGTTGGAGCAGTACACCACCACTTAATTAATAAAGGATTGCGACAAGACGCGTCTATTTTAGTAGAAACAGCTCAATGCTGGAGTACACATCATTTTGCCTGTTTGATAGGTTATGGAGCTAGTGCTATTTGTCCTTACCTAGCATTTGAGACTGCAAGACATTGGTGGTCGAATCCAAAAACAAAAATGCTGATGTCCAAAGGTAGACTACCAGCTTGTAATATACAAGAAGCTCAAGCTAATTACAAAAAAGCTGTAGAAGCTGGTCTGCTGAAAATTCTCTCCAAAATGGGTATATCTTTATTATCAAGTTATCACGGGGCACAAATTTTTGAAATTCTTGGTTTAGGCTCAGAAGTTGTTAACTTTGCATTTAAAGGTACAACCTCTCAAATTGGCGGACTAAGTATGGAAGAGCTTGGACAAGAAACTGTCAATATTCACTCTAAAGCTTTCTCAGAGGTTAAAATAAAGAAACTAGCAAATTATGGGTTTGTCCAGTATAGGCCTGGCGGGGAATATCATATTAATAACCCGGGCATGTCTAAGGCATTGCACCAAGCAGTTCGAGGTTATAATCCTGAGTACTATAATAATTATCAAAGCCTTCTGCAAAATAGACCACCAACAGCTTTAAGAGATTTATTAAAACTGAAGAGTAATAAAGCACCTATTCAGATTGAGGAAGTCGAAAGTATAGAAAATATCCTACACAGATTTTGTACTGGAGGTATGTCATTAGGAGCTTTATCTAGAGAAACACATGAGACTTTAGCTATCGCAATGAACCGTATTGGGGGCAAATCAAATTCAGGAGAAGGTGGAGAAGACCCTGTTCGATTTAAAGTACTAAGTGATGTTAATAAATCTGGTAATTCAGACTTATTGCCTCACTTAAAAGGCTTAAAAAATGGAGATACGGCAAGTTCAGCGATTAAACAGATTGCTTCAGGACGTTTTGGTGTTACTCCAGAGTACCTCATGAATGCCAAACAATTAGAAATCAAAATAGCACAAGGGGCCAAACCTGGTGAAGGAGGTCAGCTACCAGGGAAAAAAATCAGTCCGTATATTGCTACACTACGAAAATGCAAACCAGGGGTTCCATTGATTTCGCCTCCACCTCATCATGATATTTACTCTATTGAAGATTTATCACAACTAATTTTTGATTTACATCAAATCAATCCTGCTGCAAAAATTTCTGTTAAACTAGTTTCAGAAATTGGGATAGGGACAATTGCAGCTGGGGTCGCTAAAGGCAATGCAGATATTATTCAAATATCTGGTCATGATGGTGGAACAGGAGCATCTCCTTTAAGCTCTATCAAACACGCAGGATCTCCTTGGGAACTTGGGTTAAGTGAGGTACATCAGCTACTAGCAGAAAATCAGCTTAGAGATCGAGTTACTCTTAGAGTAGATGGTGGACTAAGGACTGGATCTGATATAGTTTTAGCAGCCATTATGGGTGCAGAAGAGTTTGGTTTTGGTACAATTGCAATGATAGCTACTGGATGCATTATGGCAAGGATTTGTCACACGAACAAATGTCCAGTAGGTGTAGCAACACAAAGAGAAGAATTGAGAGCCCGATTCTCTGGTGTTCCAGAAGCCTTAGTAAACTTTTTCTTATTTATAGGTAATGAAGTTAGAGAAATTTTGGCAAGTCTTGGATATAGAAGTCTTGATGAAATTACTGGACAAAACCATTTATTAATAAAAAATACAGATGTTAACTTAGCAAAAACTAAAGGCATTGAATTAAATTCAATAATTAATATTAATAGTCATGTATGGACTAAATTCAATTCAGTGCACACTAATGGTCCTGTTATGGATGATGATATTTTAGCAATACCAGAAATTAGCGATGCTATAAAGTTAGAAAATGAAGTCGCAAAACATTTCAAAATTGCTAATACAAATAGGACAGTTGGAACAAGACTATCTGGGGTAATTGCACAAAAGTATGGAAATGAAGGATTTAAAGGGCTAATTAAGTTAAATTTTTATGGTTCTGCAGGGCAAAGCTTTGGTGCATTTTTAGCTTCTGGAGTTAATTTAAAACTAATGGGTGAAGCAAATGATTATGTTGGTAAAGGAATGAATGGAGGCAGTATTATTATAGTGCCTCCTGCTGGTACTACATATGAAAATAATAACCAAGTAATTATAGGCAATACATGTTTATATGGTGCAACCGGCGGCTATTTATTTGCTCAAGGTCAAGCTGGTGAACGCTTTGCTGTAAGAAATTCTCTAGCTAAAAGTGTTGTTGAAGGCGTTGGTGATCATGCTTGCGAATACATGACTGGCGGCACCATTGTAGTTCTTGGCAAAGCTGGTAGAAATGTTGGAGCTGGAATGACAGGTGGGCTGGCATATTTTCTAGATGAAGAAAATAATTTTATTGAACGAGTAAACTCTGAAATTGTAAAAGTTCAGCGAGTAGCTACTAAAGCTGGGGAACAACAGCTTAAAAATCTTATCGAAAATCACGCTGCTAAAACTGGAAGCTTAAAGGCTCATAGTATATTAGAAAATTGGAATACATATTTACCTCAGTTTTGGCAAGTAGTTCCACCCTCTGAAGCTAATATTGAAGAAACTAATCCAGCTTATTCAAGTAACACAATTACTACTTACTAAACAGAATACTTTTGCTTTTTTATCAAAATTTGAAAATTTGTTATTCATAGTTATATTATATTAACTGGTTTAAACAATATCAAATCCTATTTAATCAACCTACAAAATACCCTACAATTCAATTACCGTTGGAGTTTTATTATTATGGCTCATAGTGTTAAAGTATACGATACATGTATTGGCTGCACTCAATGCGTTAGAGCATGTCCTTGCGATGTATTAGAAATGGTACCTTGGGATGGGTGCAAAGCTAAACAAATTGCTTCTGCACCAAGAACAGAAGATTGTATTGGCTGTAAAAGATGCGAAACAGCATGTCCCACAGACTTTTTAAGTGTTCGAGTTTACCTTGGAGCAGAAACTACTCGTAGTATGGGTCTTGCTTACTAAATATAAGACAATCCTATAACAATAACATAATTCCAAAGATCATTTATTTTAAAACTGTTCTTTGGGATTATTAACTATAATTAACTTAAGCTTATTCATGACAATTTCTTCAAAAATTTCATCTGATTTGGGTAAACAAAACGCTCTTAAAGTTATAACTGGCTTAGATAATTTCAATGTACCACAGATTAAGCAAATGGCATTAGCATCAGAAATAGCTAAAGTAACATATTTAGACATAGCTGCAGATACTAATATCATCAAACAAGTAGAATCTGTTAGTAAAATACCAATCTGTGTTTCTGCAGTAAAATCACAAGAATTACTAAAGTGTCAAAAAGCTGGGGTAAATATACTAGAAATTGGCAACTACGACTGTTTTTATGAACAAGGACGCATGTTTAACTCTGAAGAGATTAAATTAATTAGCAAAGAGATAAGAAATTCACTACCAAATACCACACTGTGCGTTACCTTACCTCATATTTTAGAAATAGAAGAACAAATCAGATTAGCATATGACTTACAGAAAATTGGTGTCGACATGATTCAGACAGAAGGTAAAAGCACTAGTATTTCCCAAATAGACCATTTATCTAGTCTGATTCAAAAATCTGCTTCTACGTTTTCCTCTACATATGCAATTTCTAGTAAAATTCATCTTCCTATTATTTCAGCTTCAGGGGTTTCTTCATTAACTAGTCCTATCGCATTTCTTTACGGCGCATCAGGTATAGGAGTAGGAGCCAATATTAAACGCCTACAAAACATAAAATCTATGGTGATGTATATATATGAGATTCGGACGGCTATTAGCAGTAATCATAATATAAAACACAATATTAATCATTCTATTAAATCTTCAAAAATAATTCGTCAATTAATTTCTTATTAATTTGATTAAGCCATTATTCAAAATTAATCTACATGTGCTTAAATTATAGATATAATATATATGAGCCTAATTAAAAGTCTATGAAGAGGCAGTATAAAAATACAAAGAAGGAATTTTTAGGCGTATGCTTTTTAGGGATTGTAACACTATTTTCAGTAAGCATATGGCATGTTATTAATCGAAGTAGCAAAAACAAAAGCTATAAAGTATTTGTTGAATTTGATAGTGCTTACGGAATTCAAGAAGGCACATCTGTTAGATTAAGAGGATTACCTGTTGGAAAGGTTGTGGGAATTAATCAATCTTTGTCTACCATTTTAACAAGTATTGAAATTCAATCTTGTAATACTATTATTCCAAAGGCATCATTAATTGAGACTAATCAAACAGGGCTTTTAAACGACACTATTATTGACATAGTTCCCTTAAATATAGCCGATCAAGAATATATTTCTTTAAAAGAAGGACCGCTATCTAAGACTTGTAATAGCACGCAAATTATATGTCATTTAAATTATTTACAAGGCGAAAGAGGTCTTAATTATGATGACTTGATACGCGCTACTACTAGAATTTCGCAAAGATTTGATGACCCTGAACTATTTTACGGACTATATTATATGATAGGCAATATACTTAAACTATCCAGTAATTTAGTAGATTGTACTGAACATCTGGCATCTATTAGCCATTTTTTTAGGCTACAATTGGAAAAAAAATAAATTAATATTCAAAAGATTTTATGATTACTAGTAATCGCAAACTAACAGTCCCTGACTTCATGAGACCTGTTGCAGAACTGGAAAGTCAAGTTACAGAATTAAAACGATTAGCTCCTAAAAATGATAAAGTCATTGAGAATAAAATAAATCGATTTCAAGACCAACTAACTAAACTTCAAAAAAAAATTTTCAGTAGTCTAACGCCTCTTCAACGACTAAATTTAGTCAGGCAGTCAGAAAGACCTACGACTCTAGACTATATACCAAATATTCTAGATGAATGGATTGAATTACACGGTGACAGAGGAGGAGCAGATGATCCTGCACTTGTAGGTGGAATAGGAAAAATCGATGGGCATAGTATTGTATTCATTGGTCATCAAAGAGGTAGAGGAACAAAAGAAAATGTTGCAAGGAACTTCGGAATGCCTGCTCCTGGAGGTTACAGAAAAGCCTTAAGACTTATGAAACATGCTAATAGGTTCGGAATGCCCATTTTAACATTTATTGATACGCCTGGAGCTTGGGCAGGGCTCAAAGCAGAAGAGCTGGGTCAAGGTGAAGCTATTGCTGTAAACTTACGGGAAATGTTTTCTTTTGAAGTACCTATAATTTGTACTATTATTGGAGAAGGTGGATCAGGTGGAGCTCTTGGTATTGGTATTGGAGATAGTATAATTATGCTGGAATACGCAGTATATACAGTAGCAACTCCTGAAGCTTGTGCTGCAATTTTATGGAAAAATAGCAAAGAGTCTCTTGCCGCAGCAGAAGCACTGAAAATAACATCTCATGATTTGAAAGTAATGGGCATAGTAGACGAAATACTTACAGAGCCAATTGGTGGAGCACAGGCTGATCATCAATCTGCATCTAAATATTTAAGAGAAGAGCTTATAAAACAACTAAATATTTTACTAAGGCTAAATAAAAGTCAATTAAAAACTCAAAGATACGAAAAATTTCGAAAAATGGGCGCTTTTTATGAAATTTAGTAATTTGTAAAGATAGTACTTTAATCTTCCATTTAGACTAAAGCACTATCTTAATAATTTGTCTAATATTTTAAGAGATTAAACCAACATTACTTAGGCCAAGAATTGAAGCAGCACCAATAACATGTCCAAGACTAGTTGTAGCTAATAATTCTGGCAAGCCAAATCCCTCAACACCTGAAACCGGAATAGATGGTCCTAAACCTCTCACCTTAATCGCGTATCTTCCTGCAACAATAGCTAATAAATTACAAGTAATCATGACCATTGCTACTTGAGTAGACCAAGGAGAGGTATGAGGAACGGCTGATAATACAAATAAAATATCCATAAAAAATTAAAAATTAAAAGTATTTGACAAATATAGAGTATTTGCGTTGTATTGTAGGTGACTACAATACAGGATTCAACTTGATTATAGTAAGATTTAATATACCTTAAATGAAACTAATTGGGTAGTTAAGGATAAGATTTAAGCAAGCCAACCATAGCTATGTAATCCTTTACCTAAGAAATTCACTCCTAAATAACATATCCAAACAACTAAAAAACCTACTGAAGCTAAAATAGCAGGTCTTTTTCCTTGCCAAGATTTAGTTATTCTAGAATGTAAATAAGCTGCAAAAATCAACCATGTTATTAATGCCCAGGTCTCTTTAGGGTCCCAGCTCCAATAAGAACCCCAAGCTTCATTTGCCCAAACAGCCCCTGCAATTATTCCTATTGTTAACAGGGGAAAGCCTAGTCCTATTATTCTATAGCTTAAATTATCAATACTTTCCAACAAATTCATTCTAGTGCTATTAATTAGTATATTAGATTGCTCTTGAACTATTCTAGATTGATTAAAAAATGCAAAGGATGGATTAGCATCTGGAGATTTGACTGTATAAGAACCTGTTCCGACAGAGCTTCCTTTAAGATTAATATCTTTTCCTCTGGTAATGATTAGAAATAAGATAGATAATAATGAACCTAAAATTAAAATTGAATAACTGATCATCATAATACTTACATGCATCATTAGCCAATTTGACTTTAAGGCTGGTACTAATGGAGACGCTTTTTGCATTTCAATTGGAAGCACCAAACTAGCAAACGCAGTGACAAACATTGCAACTGGAATTGATACGGCACCAACAAGTCTACTTTTTGTTTTACTTTCAATAAATAAATGAACAAATGTTAATCCCCATGCTAAGAACAAGAGAGATTCATATAAATTACTTAAAGGGAAATATCCATTAGCAACCCATCTAGAAGAAAGTGTCAATGCAAGCGCAATATTAACAAGCAATGTGATGAGAGCTGCTAATTTATTTAGGCCTGAAATTCCTGGAAAAGCTAAGCTGAACCAGTAAACTAGCATCGCAGTAAGCAAGCCACCAAATGCAAAATTCACAGAAGAACTTTGCATTGTTTCTAAATTCATTTTTAACTCCGATACTTATTTTGAATGGTAAAACTAAGTATACAACTATATTGAAAATCAATAGTAATATAAGTAAAAAAAAAGCAAGCAATTATAGTTGCTTGCTTTTTTTTAAATACTAAAATAAATTAGTATATTAGCATAAAGAGTTGATAATATAGTCTAAGTTACCAGCATATTCAACACCTGCTTGAGCAGACATATCACGTGGAACACATAGTCTGTCACGAGCAAACGCAAAAGATGCTACATAAGCAGAAGTAGGTAGGTTTAGAGTACGGTAAACTTCACGAGCACCAGCGATGCCCCATTCATCTACTGGACCTGTACCACCAACAACTAGGCAGTAGTTAACTAGACGCATATAATGATCTACATCTCTATAGCATTTGTTTACTTTTTCTTGACTATCACCAGCTTCACCTGGATTTTTCAAGTAAGAGTATTTAGCAAAACAAGCATCGCCTGCTTCTTTAACAACTGCTTCATGGTTACTAGCTAGCTTTTCAGCTGCTTCCAATCTAGCTGCTGCACGTTGGATGTTACCTTGAACAGATTCAAGATCGGAACTGGACGGGAAACGACCAGCAGCGTCTGCTGCACTGATCGTAGTAGTAATAACTGATTTCATGTTTTTCTCCTAAATGGATTAAGTACTTTTATAAAATACTTTTAAAACTTACGTTTTGAAATTATTCCAAACTTTTAGCTGATAGCTGCAGCTACTCTATCACAATAGCTAGCTACTTCAGAAGCTAGAGCAGAACAATCACCATCTGCTGTCGCCATTTTGCGTTGAGAAGCAGTATTAGTAATGAATGCAACTGCAGATGCTTTCATAATGCTAACAGCTCTAACAGAAGAGTTAGTAGGTACACCTAAAGCGATGTAAGTTTCTTTTAAGCCATTAAGACAACGATCTTCTAGCACAGAAGGATCTCCAGCAAGAAGAGCATAGGAGACATAACGTAAAATAATTTCACCATCACGTAAGCAAGCAGCCATACGACGATTAGTGTAGCAATTTCCACCAGGTGCAATTAGACCAGGATTTTCGCAAATCATACCAGAAACAGCATCAGAAACGATGCAACTTGCATTGGAAACAATAGCATTAACGGAATCTAAACGTTTGTTACCATCTGCGATGAATTTTTTTAGAGCTTGAAGATCGCTACCACCTACATAAGCAGCTTTAGCGTCGGAATTAACTACAACTCTGGAAAATGCGTCAAGCATTGAACTCTCCCTATTATAATGAAGGACTTCACTGTTTCGACTGTCAAATTGTTTGAAAAGCCGATGTATTAGTATCGAAAGTACAATATAAAATATATTAATACAATAGTAACTAACAAAGTAATAATCTGTAACATTTACTGACGCAAGTGAGAATTTTTTACCACATATTTAATAATATTATCTTTAAGCATCATAGTTTTCAATGTTTCAATAAGAAGATTTTGAGCTTGCTGAAGGTTTAGGGTTTCAATTTTTTGTTTATATAAGACTAATTCAAATTCTTGTTCAAGACTTAATTGATTAGAAATATCCATAATATATAAAAATTTTACGACTAGTTTTAAAATTAATACTGAATAAAAATTGACATTTGCAAAGAAAGATTATTGAAATATCAAAAATTATAGAACATAAAAATTCTTTTTTTGTTACGAAGTAGATTTTCGTAGTATACTTTTTTTTGCATAGTTACACAAAATCATCAATTGTGAACTAGTCTATATTATTCATAAAATACGGTTTATAGAAACGTGACGTTGTAAGTCATCTTATAAAAACGTATTAGTATATCATATAAATATTATACCTTGTATAAGGTAAAGACGTAATTCCGGAGACTTAAGATGTCTATTCCATTACTCAACTATTCACTATCTACACAAAACCAACGCGTAGATGGTTATGAGGTATCGCCGGGCGAAGAGCAACCTAGAGCTTATAACACAGATAATCTACCTAGCGCAGTAGAAATGGATGAAGTAATTTGGGCTGCTTATCGACAAATTTTCAGCGAACACCAAATTCTAAGTAGTACATCCGACCCGTATTTAGAATCGCAATTACGCTTTAATCAAATTAAAGTTAAAGATTTTATCAAAGGATTAATTTTATCGGAATCATTTCGGAAGTTAAACTACGACGTAAATAACAATTACAGATTTGTTGAAATCTGTGTGCAAAGAATATTAGGTCGTGATGTTTATAATGAGAGAGAAAAATTAGCATGGTCAGTTGTAATTGCTTCTAAAGGTTTAGAAAGCTTTATTAATATACTAATAGAAAGTGATGAGTATGAAGAAAATTTCGGTGATTCTATTGTTCCATATCAAAGAAGAAGAATCATAGCTCAACGTAGTAAAGGAGAAATGCCTTTTAACCTCAAAACTCCAAGATATGGAGCAGATTTTAAAGAAAAATTCGGCATGCCACAATTTATTTGGCAAGGACCTGTGCGTCAGTTCAGACCTCAGGAACAAAGACCAAAAGCTGGAGATCCAGCTCTGTTCTTAGGAATGGTCAATGATCTTGCTACTGTTTAAATAAATAATAATTAACTAGATATAAGTAAAGTTTACTTAGCATTAAGAAGCTTTATTTGTATCTTCCAATTTTTTAGCTGAAAAAATATAAAAAGCTCATTATTTCTAATATTATGATATAATGAGTAAATGTATTTATAATCCTCAGTAGCTCAGTGGTAGAGCAATCGGCTGTTAACCGATTGGTCGTAGGTTCAAGTCCTACCTGGGGAGATCCAATCCATCTCAAAATTTTTATATATAGTAATAAAAAATGAAGCTTGATGTTCTTTTATATAACGGCCAACATTTAATTAACAATATTACACTAAATCAATTAAATCATCTAAATCTAGCTAGCTTTAGTTTTGTTTTTGTTTCTGGATTATTTACTAGCTGTAGTCCCTGCTTAATTTCAGTATTACCTATTTGTATTGTGTATATATCTGGAGAAAGCCAGGAATTAAGTCAAATAAATAAATTAAAAAATTTATTTTTCTTTTGTTTAGGTAGTATTTCTAGTTTTACAACTTTAGGCTTAATAGCAACTTTATTAGCAAAAACATATTCAAAATTTTTCAATGGAATCCCTATAATTTCCGCATTAGTTATTATATATATGGGATTTAGTTTACTTAATCTTGTACCTCTTAGCAATAATAAAATAAATACAAAAATTAATAATAATAATCAGAATATAAAAATGTATTTAAGTGGTATAGGAATTGGATTAGCAATTTCTTCGTGTAGCACACCTATTTTTGTGACGCTGTTAATCTGGATTAACTCTAGTCACAAGTTATTTATTGGACTAATTTTTATATTAATTTACAGCATAGGTTATATTTTTCCAATTATTATTGGTAGTCTATTTTCTTCTAGATTTCTAACAGTTGGATCTAATCCTTTTTTTAATAATCTATGGGCTCCATTTAGCGGCACAATATTGCTGAGTGCAGGCACTTTTTCACTCTTTTCTAGCATTTTCAAGTATTAAAAATTATTTGAAAAAATTTCCATACATTATTAATTTAATAATAAACATAATAACTTAGCTAGTATACAAATGCGTTAAAAATCTAAATTAATCTTTGCATAATTGAATTAGCTCAAATAATAAAGCTAAATGATTTAAGCCCTTTTACAAGATTGAAGGTACGAATTCTTTAATTAGTTAAAATATATACAATATTTCTATATTAAGTTACGGAAACAACCTAGAGGATAATTGATAAAAAATAAATTTTTAATATTACGAATAAAATGCAAATTAATTTAAGATTCAATAAAAAAGATGTTCGGTGGTATCTATTAAGATTATTCAGTAATTTGCAATTTTCTATAATACTTCTGTTAGTTATTGCAAGCTTTAGCATTATAGGAACTATTATTGAGCAGAATAAAGATATAGATTTTTATCATACACATTATAATATCTCTGATGAGCACCTTACTATTTTAAACTGGAAAAATATAGAATTATTTGGCTTAAACCATATTTATACAACATGGTGGTTTTTGACCTTACTATTTATTTTTAGTCTTAGTTTATTTATATGTAGTTTATCAAGACAAATACCATCTTTACAAAATGCAAGAAGATGGTACTTCTATAAAAATCCTAATCAATTTAAAAAATTCACAGGAAGTCAAGAAATTAAGGAAACTAAAATACACTTATTAGCTTCATGTCTTCAAAAGTTTAATTACCATACATTTCAACAGGGGAACTCTATTTACGGGTACAAAGGATTACTCGGTAGATTGGCTCCTATTTTTGTACACGCAAGTATTATTTTACTACTTATTGGTTCAGTGTTAGGCCTGGTTAGTGGTTTCAGTGCACAAGAAATGGTTCCATCCGGAGAATTATTTCGCCTACAAAATATTATTGCTTCGGGTAAATTCAGCTATATTCCTCAAAATTTTTCTGCTAGAGTTAATAATTTCATAATAGAATACAATCAAGATAATTCTATAAGTCAATTTTTTTCAGACATTTCTATATTAAATACAAAAGGAAAAGAACTAAAACGTTCAACAATCTACGTAAACTCCCCATTACGATTTAAAGGTTTAACAATTTATCAAACGGACTGGGACATTATTGCAATTAGAATTAAAATTAATAATACTGACACGCTACAGATTCCTTTAAAACAAGTTCTTTTACCTAATAATAATAAGATTTGGGTAGGATTAATTTCTCAAGATCAGGATAGTCAGGTTTCTCTTATCTTACAAGACTTGAAGAAACAAGCAACATTGTATAACAAAAGCGGTGAAAAAATCATGTCTGTTAATATGGGAGAAAGGTATCTTATTGACAATAATAATATTGCATTTTTAAGTATTATACCCAGTACTGGCTTACAAATTAAAAGCGATCCTGGGCTTCCAATTGTTTATACTAGTTTTTTCTTTCTAATAACAAGTGTTAGCGCTAGCTATATTTCTTATTCTCAGATATGGATTATAGAAAAGAAACATGTTTTCTATATAGGTGGAGTAACAAATAGAGCTCAATTAACATTTGAAGAAGAATTATTACAAATATCTATCAGAAGTTCAAAAATATGAAGATTATTTTAATCACTATCTAAAAAATTCTTCAAAAGTTGTTGACCACAAACTGTCCATAAACTTTCTGGATGAAATTGTATCCCTCTTAACATTTTATACTTTTTATGACGACAAGCCATAATAATGTTATTGTCTGTCCAAGCTGTTATATTTAAGTTAATAGGAAAATCGGATCTATCAATAATCAAACTATGATATCTAGTTGCAATAAATGGATTAGGTAAATTTATGAATAAGTCCTCTCTATCATGATATATTTGAGACGTTTTGCCATGCATAATTTGTGGCACCTTAATTATACTACCTCCGTTAATGTAACCAATACTTTGATGACCTAAACAAACACCTAATATTGGTATATATTCAGCAAGCGAAGAAATAATATCTAAAGAGATACCTGATTCAGTTGGTTTACCTGGTCCAGGAGATATTATGATTTTTTTAGGGTTTAATTTTTTTATCTTTACAAGATCAATTTCATCATTTCGACAAACTAAAACATCATGCCCTAGTTCTCCGACACATTGTGCTAAATTATACGTGAAACTATCGTAGTTATCAATTATTAAGATCAAATCTTTTATTCCTGAAATGCATTATTTAGATATACCTAATATAGGAGAACTAGGCTCCGCTTTTTCACTTATCGGCATTCGACCAGCAATATAAGTTAGCCTACCAGATTGTACAGCAAGACTCATAGCTCGGGCCATTGTTTGAGAATTCTCTGCACGAGCAATTGCGGTATTAACTAACACTGCGGCAGCACCAAGCTCCATCACTTTCCCTGCTTCGCTTGGAGTACCAATTCCTGCGTCTATAATAACAGGAATTTTTGCATTTTCTATAATAATTTTCAAATTAAGAAGATTTTTCAAACCTTTACCTGAGCCTATTGGGGATGCCAATGGCATCACTGTAGCACAACCAATATTTTCAAGTTGTTTTGCTAATACTGGGTCTGGGCCAATATATGGCATTACCACAAAGCCTTTATTTATTAGATATTCAGCAGCTTTTAATGTACCTATTGAATCAGGTAATAAATAGCGAGAATCTGGTATGACTTCTAATTTAATAAAATTATTATCAGATTGACCTAATTTTTTGACTATTTCTCTTCCCAAAGAAGCTATACGAACTGCCTCTTCTGCAGTTTCACAGCCAGCCGTATTTGGTAACATCCATAATTTAGACCAGTCCAGACCATCAATAAGATTAGTGCGGCCTAGATTTTTGGTATTTTGGGCTCTTCTTATAGCAACTGTAACAATATTTGCACCGCTAGCATTTATACTGTTAATTGCATCTTTTAGATTTTTATATTTACCTGTTCCTAACATCAATCTAGAACTAAAAGTTTTATCACTTATTTTGAGTAGGTCTAATGAGTCATTGTGATTTACAAAATGTGGTAGACTAAATGATTGTTTCATTATTATTAATCCTATATACTTTTAATAAAAACTATTTTAAGATTTAGTAAGTTTTTTAATAGAATATAGCAATTACAGCTTATTAAATTAAATAGAGTTTACTCTTATAAGAAAAATGCAATCTTAATCAGTAGGAAAAAACACTTATTTGAAAATTATTGACATAATTTTCAAATAACAAAATTTAATAAAGTTTGATACTCATTAAAATTTTCATGATTAGACTATTTACATTTGGAATAATCACTATATTAATATTAGTGATTGCGAGACTAGCTCTTCAAAGAGCATATAAATATATTACATTAAATAAACATATTAATACTACTGAAAGTAAGACTCGGCTCAGTATTCGCTTAGTATCAATTATTCCTTATTACTTGCCACTTTTTGAAGGACTCCAAAACTTTGGCCAGTATGTTTTGCCTGATTATCCTGTGGGGGCAATACCTCTATATAAAAAAATACTACTTCCAATGTTAATTTTTTATATGAATCACGCAATATTAGGCTTAGTAACTTTTTTTGCACTTTATTATGTATTGGTACGAAATAAAAGTCCTATCCCTGTGCATCAATTAGTTCGTTTTAACTCAATGCAATCAATTTTACTTTTTTTAGTTGGTTCTCTATTCGGCGCTATTTTTCGAGCTTTTCCTATAGAATTTAGAATTAGTTTTATTGGCTTAATGGTCTGTAATATGATGTTTTGGTTCGTACTATCTACTATTACCTATTCAATAGTAAAGGCTCTTCAAGGAAAATATTCTAATATACCTGTAATATCAGAAGCGGTTAGAATTCAAATTAGTGGATACAGTACATAAATAATAAGGATAACACATGATACAAACAAAAAATAGCCAAGAAATAAAACTAAACTGTTATGAAACTGTTTATTTATTAAAATCAGATTTAAACGAAGATAGGACTCTATCTATCATAAATGAATACAAAAGCATGCTGACCAATGGTGGAGCAAAAAATATTATTCTACAACATAGAGGTAGGAGACATCTTAGTTATTCCATCAAAGATTATAGAGATGGTGTTTATGTACAAGTTAATTATGAAGGAAATGGGAAGCTTGTTCAATCTTTTGAAAAGTCATTAAGATTTGATGAAAATATTATTAGGTATTTAACCAATAAGCAAAGTAAAAATAGTAAAATAGAAGGTTAATCTAATCCACATATTATGCTTGTATTTTTTAATACAAGCATAATATGTGGATTAGATTAAATATATTTAACAAATAGCTTTGGCACTGAGCTACTTTTCCAAAGGGCTACCCCTTAAGTATTCTTGCCGCTACAGTGTTTAACAACCGAGTTCGAGATGGATCGGTGTGGTTCCACTGTGCTATTGGCACCAAAGCATAAACCTGAAAGTTTATTTCATAAGTACAACAAATGTTAGTCAAGTCCTCGGTCTGTTAGTATATCTCAGCTGAGTACATTACTGCACTTATACTTGATACCTATATAACGGCTAGTCTTGCCGTGACCTTACTCGTTTGAAACGATGAGAGTACTCATCTTGAGGTTGGCTTCCCACTTAGATGCTTTCAGCGGTTATCCTTTCCGCACTTAGCTACCCAGCGTTTACCGTTGGCACGATAACTGGTACACCAGAGGTGCGTCTCTCCCGGTCCTCTCGTACTAAGGAGAAATCCTCTCAATACTCTAACGCCTACACCGGATATGGACCGAACTGTCTCACGACGTTCTGAACCCAGCTCGCGTACCGCTTTCATGGGCGAACAGCCCAACCCTTGGGACGTACTACCGCCCCAGGATGCGATGAGCCGACATCGAGGTGCCAAACCTCCCCGTCGATGTGAACTCTTGGGGGAGATCAGCCTGTTATCCCTAGAGTAACTTTTATCCGTTGAGCGACGGCCCTTCCACTCGGTACCGCCGGATCACTAAGGCCGACTTTCGTCTCTGTTCGACTTGTAGGTCTCACAGTCAAGCTCTCTTATGCCTTTACACTCTACGACTGATTTCCGACCAGCCTGAGAGAACCTTTGCACGCCTCCGTTACTTTTTAGGAGGCGACCGCCCCAGTCAAACTGCCTACCTGAAACTGTTCCTTGGCCGGATAACGGCTTTCAAGGTTAGAATTCTAGCTTTTCTAGAGTGGTATCTCACCATTGGCTCCAATAATCCCGCAAGATTATTATCTTAGCCTCCCACCTATCCTGCGCAAGAAAAGCCCGAACCCAATTCCAAGCTACAGTAAAGCTTCATAGGGTCTTTCTGTCCAGGTGCAGGTAGTCCGCATCTTCACAGACAAGTCTATTTCGCCGAGTCTCTCTCTGAGACAGTGCCCAAATCGTTACGCCTTTCGTGCGGGTCGGAACTTACCCGACAAGGAATTTCGCTACCTTAGGACCGTTATAGTTACGGCCGCCGTTTACCGGGGCTTCAGTTGCTAGCTTCACCAAAAGCTAACCAGCTTCCTTAACCTTCCGGCACTGGGCAGGCGTCAGCCCCCATACATTGTCTTACGACTTAGCGGAGACCTGTGTTTTTGATAAACAGTCGCTTGGGCCTGGTTATTGCAACCCTTTTGAAGGGTACCCCTTCTCCCGAAGTTACGGGGCTATTTTGCCGAGTTCCTTAGAGAGAGTTATCTCGCGCCCCTTAGTATACTCTACTTACCTACCTGTGTCGGTTTAGGGTACAGGCATTTATTGCTTAAGATATGCCGAGCTTTTCTAGGAAGTATGACGTCAACCACTTTAGTGCCTTAGCACCTTGTATTCGTACTTTAGCTCAAAGTATTTTCACTACTTGTCTACACCTTAAATACTTAAACCGGTAACCAACATCCGGCTGGTTTAGCCTTCTCCGTCCCTCGATATCAACAATAAATAGTACAGGAATATTAACCTGTTATCCATCGACTACGCTTTTCAGCCTCGCCTTAGGTCCTGACTCACCCTCCGCGGACGAACCTTCCGGAGGAATCCTTAGGTTTTCGGGGC